AATCCTGCTGTGAAATAAGCAATTATTGCGAAAATTGGTGAATACAACCAACTATCAGTAAGAATTTCATCTTTGGACCAAAAACAAGAAAGAGGTGGAATACCACAAAGAGAAAGTGTACCTAATAAAAACGTAGTTCTTGTAACTGGAACATATTTTGTTAAACCACCCATAAGAACCATATTCTGACTTTTATCCGGCGAATATCCAACAACAGGTTCCATTGAATGAATAATAGATCCGGATCCCAAAAACAATAAAGCTTTAGAATAGGCATGAGTGATCAAATGAAATAAAGCAGCTCGATAAGAACCTATACCTGGGGCTAACATAATATAACCCAATTGAGACACTGTTGAATAGGCTAAACTTCTTTTAATGTCTCCTTGAGCAAGAGCCAAAGTAGCTCCTAATATTAGTGTTATTATACCTATTAAAGAAATGAGATTCATTATGTAAGGTATGGCTATAAAAAGAGGAAGAAGTCGTGCTACAAGAAAAATTCCTGCTGCTACCATAGTCGCAGCATGAATAAGAGCCGAAATGGGAGTAGGTCCCTCCATGGCATCAGGTAACCATACGTGAAGGGGAAATTGTGCGGATTTAGCAATTGCACCAAGAAATAATAAACAGGCACATAGAATAACAAATCTAAAATTGACCTCATTATTATGGATCAAGTTATTAACTATTTCGAACAAATCTCGAAATTCTAAACTACCTGTTATCCAATAAAAACCTAAGATTCCTAATAATAAACCAAAATCACCTACACGATTAATTACAAAAGCTTTTTGACAAGCACTTGCTGCAATAGGTCGTGTGAACCAAAAACCTATTAATAAATAGGAACACATTCCCACTAGTTCCCAAAAAATATGAATTTGTATCAAATTGGAACTAGTAACTAATCCCAACATGGAAGTATTGAAAAAACTCATATAAGCAAAAAATCTAAGATATCCCTGATCATGAGACATATAATTGTCACTATACATAAGAACCATGATTCCAACAGTAGAAATTAGTAATGACATAATAGAAGTAAGTGGATCGATCAAGTATCCGAACTCTAAGGAAAAATCATTATTGATGGTCCAAGAACATAGATATTGATAGATAAAACTTCCATTTATTTGCTGAATAGCCAGATTGGCCGAAAACCCCATAACCATACTTAGCAGTAAAATACTAACAAAAGCCCACATACGACGAATATTTTTTGTTGCTGTTGGAACAAGCAGAAGTCCAAATCCTATTGACATAGTAACTGGAAGTGGAAGAAAGGGTATTATCCACGCATATTGATATGTATGTTCCATAAAAAAAACAAATTCGAATTTTTCTCTTATTTTTTTTTTTTTAATTTAGTTGTTTTCGATTCACCAATTATTGCAAGGAAGAACAATAATAAAAAATGAAAATCAAACTATTTTTCTTTTTTATTATTCTGATTTTTTTTTCTCAGATATTTTATATCTGAGAAAAAATTACAATTGGTTGGCAAATATCAAGTGATATGATCAAATAACTAAGAAAAGATTACTGCTCAGTTATTAACTAAGGAAAACTTTTGTTTATTGGAAATTCCAAATCCTATGATACTTTATACTTCGTATAAACCTGAAATTAAATAAAACTTAAATAAAAAACGACTAAGGTTACCTTATCAGGTAAGAGAATGTTTTGTTTAACTACTTTTTTGTAGTTCTAAATTTGAGTTTCAATTATAGGCACGTTGTCCTGAACTTAATCAATTAAATTAATAGAAAAAAATTCTTTTTTATTTTATTTTAATTTTTTTTTCACTAGTATTAACCAGTGTTAATACCATATGTTATATGATGTACATGTATATATTTATCTATTTATATAGAATTTATCTTTGATTTATTATTATATATTTGTATGTTATGAAATGTTTTGTTTTGAGAAAATGAAAAAAAAACTAAAATAAAAAAACTATTATTGGCGCAATAAGAATAAGTATAGATAAAAAGAAAGAACAATCTATTTTGAACAATACATGTCTTTCACATAGAACAATAAAAATTAGTAACTTAAAAAAAAAAAATGGCGGTTCCAAAAAAACGCACTTCTATATCAAAAAAACGTATTCGTAGAAATATTTGGAAGAAAAGGGGATATTTAGCTGCAGGAAAAGCTTTTTCTTTAGCTAAATCGGTTTCCACTAGGCATTCAAAAAGCTTTTTTGTGCAACAAAGAAGTAATAAAGCCCTGGAATAATTTGACTACACACGGCACGAAAAAATTTTCACTTTTTAAGATGAATGATTCACATTAACTAATGCATTGAACTCTTGGATATTAATTAAACTAACTATTGCGGTATGGAGAATACCAATATTGCTAATTCTTCTGTCTATTGCTATTGGGTTCTAAGTATTATTTGTTCTTTTCATTACAGTATATTTAACTCATGAAATGGTTGTTTTTTTCCTATCAATTGTACTTTTTTCAATAGAAAAATCGAATAAATTGGAAAAAGTACAATTGTAATAGAGATTGAAATTCTTTTGTTATATGCCTAGCCCCAAAACCTAATTGATTTGATAAATATGTTATCATAAATGTAAAATTATTTACGCAACACGGAATATTAATACTTAATAATACTAAGTAAGGTATCGCAATTGTTAGAAAAATCTCTTGATTTAGTGATGAAATTGTGATACATATGAAATAGTAGTTATAATTATTTGATTTTGTTCATTACTAAAATACATTTTTTTCATGGATGAAAAAAAATCATCAAAAAAAGATAGAAAAAAGACGATTCCATTCTGCCTTCTATATCTCATATGAGAACAAAACTATCCAGTTCTAATACGGAAAAACTTAGTTTATAATACCTGAAAATTGATTGTTAAAACTGAACCCTATGACGATGCTAACTAAGGATCATTGATTGAGCATTCAAATAAAATATATATATATAATTTAGATGAGTATTTATTCATCGATTCATGTTGAATCGTCGAATATCGACGGTTCAACATGAATCGACTATTATTATTTCAAGTAAGCCGCCATGGTGAAATCGGTAGACACGCTGCTCTTAGGAAGCAGTGCTAGAGCATCTCGGTTCGAGTCCGAGTGGCGGCATCCCATAAAAGGGGCAGAATAGATTCATTCTATAATAAATATATTCAATTCCAGATTTCCATTTGGCAATGGGACCTTTTTTTTATGATATTTGTGACTTTAGAACATATATTAACTCATATCTCTTTTTCGATCATTTCAATTATGATTACGATTCATTTGATGACCTTATTAATCCACAAAATTGCAGGATTACGTGATTCGTCGGAAAAAGGGATAATATCCGCTTTTTTCTCTATAACAGGATTATTAATTACTCGATGGATTTATTCGGGACATTTCCCGTTAAGTAATTTATACGAATCATTAATCTTTCTTTCGTGGAGTTTCTCCATTATTCATATGATTCTTAAGATAGGGAATCATAAAAATGATTTAAGCGCAATAACCGCACCAAGTGTCATTTTTACTCAAGGCTTCGCCACGTCGTGTCTTTCAACTGAAATTCGGCAATCTGCAATATTAGTACCTGCTCTAAAATCTCAATGGTTAATGATGCACGTAAGTATGATGTTATTGAGCTATGCAACTCTTTTATCCGGATCATTATTATCAGTCGCTCTTTTAGTCATTACATTTCGAAAAAACATGGATATTTTTTGTAAAAGGAAAAATTTCTTAAAAAAATTCTTAATTAAGTCATTTTTCTTTGCTGAGACCGAATATTTGAATAAGAAAAGAAGTGTTTTTAAAAACACTTCTTTTCTTTCATTTCGAAATTATTACAAATATCAATTGACTCAGCGTTTGGATTATTGGACTTATCGTATCATTAGTTTAGGGTTCATTTTTTTAACCATAGGCATACTTTCGGGAGCAGTTTGGGCTAATGAGGCATGGGGATCCTATTGGAATTGGGACCCAAAAGAAACTTGGGCATTTATTACTTGGACCATATTCGCGATTTATTCGCATACTAGAATAAATATAAATTTTCAAGGTACCAATCCGGCACTTGTAGCTTCTATAGGATTTCTTATAATTTGGATATGCTATTTTGGGATCAATCTATTAGGAATAGGTCTACATAGTTATGGTTCATTCACATTAACATCTAATTGAATAAATTACATAAACATAAAAAGAATACAAAGGAATACATAAGATAAGAATATCACACCATATATAATGAGAGTTTGTGCGAGTTTTGGAGAACCACTTCCATAGTTCTCCAAAACTCGAGATGTATCTAATTACAATTCTAATTCACTTTATTTTTTTCCATTGTACGGGAAAAAAAAATAGTAAATTAAAATCACAGAATTATAAGACTTTCTCATTAATGAAAACTATCTATGAAAATAATTAGATAAGATACCTTCGATCTTATCAACTGATAGTGAGAAAACGCAATCCGGATAAATACCAATACCTATTACGGGTAAAAAGATACAGATCGAAACAAATAGTTCTCGTGGTCCAGAATCCACAAAAAAAGAGTTTGGTACATTGAATAACTTGTATCCATAGAACATCTGACGTGACATAGACAATAAATAAATAGGAGTTAATATCATTCCAATTGCCATTACAAAAGTAATTAGGATTTTTGGCATTAAAAGATATTTTGGACTGGTAATTATTCCAAAAAATACTACTAATTCGGCAACAAAACCACTCATTCCCGGCAATGCAAGAGAAGCCATCGAGAAACTACTAAACATAGTAAATATTTTTGGCATTGGAAGAGATATCCCACCCATTTCGTCTAAATAAACAAGACGTATTCTATCACAACTCGTTCCCGACAAGAAAAAAAGTGCAGCACCAATAAATCCATGAGAGAGTATTTGTAAAATAGCCCCATTAAGTCCTGTGTCGGTTATGGAACCAATTCCTATAATTAGGAAACCCATGTGAGATACGGAGGAGCAGGCTATTCTCTTTTTTAAATTGCGTTGCCCGAAAGAGGTTGAAGCTGCATAGATTATTTGCATCGTTCCAACTATCACCAACCAGGGAGAAAATATAGAATGAGCGTGGGGTAATAATTCCATATTAATTCGAATCAATCCATATGCTCCCATTTTTAATAAGATTCCAGCTAGAAGCATACATGTACTGTAATGTGCTTCTCCATGGGTATCTGGTAACCATGTATGCAGGGGTATAATCGGCGACTTGACAGCATAAGCAATAAGGAAACCAAAATATAATATTATTTCCAATGCCATAGGATATGATTGATTAGCTAATCTTTCAAAATCTAATGTTGATTCATTGGAACCATATAAACCCATACCTAGAACTCCTATTAAGAGAAAAACGGAACCTCCCGCAGTGTACAAAATAAACTTTGTAGCCGAATACAAACGTTTCTTTCCCCCCCACATAGATAGAAGTAAGTAAACAGGAATTAATTCTAACTCCCACATGATGAAAAAAAGTAAAAGGTCTCGAGAAGAAAATAATCCTATTTGACCGCTATACATTACTAACATCAGTAAATAGAACAATCGTGAATTTCGAGTAACTGGCCAAGCCGCTAAAGTAGCCAAAGTAGTGATAAATCCTGTTAGTAAAATAGGTCCTATGGAAAGTCCGTCGATTCCCAGTCTCCAGTGAAAATCAAAAATATTTATACATTTAAAATCCTCCTCCAATTGGATTAATTGATCGTCCAATTGGAAATGATAACAGAATACATAGGTTGTTAAGAGGAGTTCCATTAAACAAATACAAATAGTATACCACCGAAACACCTTATTCCCTTTATGGGGGAGAAAAAAAATTGAAGAAGCTGCGAATATCGGCAAAACCACAATTATTGTTAACCAAGGAAAATAACTCGTAATAAAGACAAGATACGCTTTGACCAGAAAAACCCGTGCTCGGAATAATAATATTTTATCGAGCACGGGTTTTTGTCGGTAAAAAGGAATCAAATGATTCAAGTGGAGTTTTTTGTAACGTATCAATAAGATAGACCCATGCTCCGAGTTGTTTCATGCCATAAATAAACACGGACACTCAAAAAATCTGTTGGGCAAGCGGATTCACATCTCTTACAACCTACACAGTCCTCGGTTCTTGGCGCGGAAGCAATTTGTTTAGCTTTACATCCATCCCAAGGTATCATTTCCAATACATCTGTGGGACAGGCTCGTACACATTGAGTACACCCTATACATGTATCATAAATTTTTACTGAATGCGACATTGGGTCTATAAATTCTAGTTTTGAACATAAAACTTTTCGATCTGGTAAAATCCATAGTATATGAATCATATATTTATATTTATATTATAATTATAAACACCAGATATAAACACCAGACGAATCAGTGGTTTATCAAATTTTATTAATCCACCTAAGGATGGATTAATATTTCTAAATCTGTTCATAAGAAAGGGCTAAGAAACTCTGACTTTCCACAAACGTGATCATAGCACATGCGAATTCAAATTGGTCAATCAGATCAATATGAATATATTATATAAATATATAAATAAATTAATTATGTATATATAATTATATATGTCTATCTATATGTCTTATATGTGTATATGTCTTATATGTCTTTGTCTTTATTTATATGATTATTGTGACTAATTATTCAACAAATTCGATTGATTGATACGAGTTGATTTTCTGTTACGGTAGATTGACGAAACAATAGCTAGACCAATAGCTGCTTCGGCAGCTGCAATAGCTATAACAAAGATTGAGAAAATGTCTCCTTTTAATTGTCGACTATCAAATAAATCAGAAAATGTTACGAGATTAATATTAACCGAATTTAGTATAAGATCAAGACACATAAGTGCTCTAACCATGTTTCGACTTGTGATCAATCCATAGATACCGATAGAAAATAAATATACACTCAAAATAAGTACATATTCGAACATCATTGACTAATTCCTCATCAAATTTCAATATGAACAACAATTCAACTGATTCGCTTGACTAAAATAGAACAATTACAAAACAAAAGAGGGTATTGGCAATAGATTTAATGAACAACCTTTCCATTTTTTATTTGATTTAGAATTTTTAATTCTAAGTATTTATTATTGACGAGCCATAGTAATTGCACCTATTAAAGAAATTAAAAGAATTATCGAAATAAGTTCAAACGGAAGATAAAAATTTGTTGATAAATGAATCCCAATTTGTTGAACATTACTTATTAGGTCCTGTTCTATAATCTGGTTTGATCTTGTAGTCCAAATAATCCCGTACCATGATGTATCTGGGATAGTAGTAATTAGTGAGAAAAAAATACTTGTACAAACCACTGAAGTGACCCCATCCCCAATGATCCAAAGATGGGAATCATTAGAATATTCTGAATGATTTATGAACATTACAGCAAATATGATTAAGACATTTATGGCTCCCACATAAATAAGGAGCTGCGCAGCAGCTACAAAATAGGAGTTTGATGAAATATAGAATAAGGATATACAAAAAAGAACGCATCCCAATGAAAAGGCAGAATAAATTAGATTGGTAAGTAATACTACTCCCAAACCCCCTAATATAAGAACTGATCCAAGAAATATTACAAGAATATCATGTATTGGTCCAAGTAAATCCATTATGTATAAAATAAGAGATAAATAAGTCGAAATATTTCATGATCTTACTGAATGTTTCAGAAAAAGGGTTACTCCATTTTTTCTTGTATATGATATGTTCCTAATTGAATTTAATCTTATCCTATTTTTATTCGAAAAAGAGTAATTCAAATTGTTTATTTCGAAAATATCAGAAAAATGTATTTTCTTTTCAGCTTAAATCAAACAATAATTCTCAATACTAAATGGTTATATTATAGTTAGTATTAGTAGTTACTAATCAAACAAAATGAAAGAAGTTCTATATTAAAACAAACTCTTAGTAATTGGTAATCGTTCTCGAATCAAGTAGTTTATTCTTGTCTATTTTGATTTGAGTCCAATTCAGAACTGTTTGAATTGTGTAATCTCCAATTACTGACATCGGTAACCGTCCCAAAGCAATTTGATTATAATTCAACTCGTGACGATCATAAGTAGAAAGTTCATATTCTTCAGTCATTGATAAACAGTTTGTTGGACAATACTCGACACAGTTACCACAAAATATACAGAATCCAAAATCAATACTGTAATTAAGCAATTGTTTTTTTTTTATATTTTTTTCTAATCTCCAATCAACAACGGGTAGATCTATGGGACATACACGAACACATACTTCACAAGCAATACATTTATCAAATTCAAAGTGAATTCGACCACGGAAACGCTCTGATGCGATCGATTTTTCATAAGGATATTGAATAGTTACAGGTAAACGATTTGTGTGGGATAGGGTAATTATAAAACTTTGACCAATGTATCTTGCAGCTCGTATTGTTTGTTGACCGTAATTTATGAACCCAGTTACCATAGGGAACATATTGTGGATATCCATGAATAAAGTGATGTTTTTTTTTCTTGTTTGAGAGAGGTTAGGAATCTAGAATATTGTTATTCTATTCTATTATTTATAGTGAAACAAGTTGGAAAGAAGTTGTCAATAATAGATTACCTAGAGCGATAGGTAAAAGAAATTTCCATCCAAGATTTAATAGCTGGTCCATTCTCATCCTAGGTAAAGTCCATCTTGTTGCGATAGAAATGAACAGAAACAAATAAGCTTTAACTAATGTAATAAAGATACCAATTGTCATTCCAAAGACTGCAACCATTTTATTTTTTACGAAAAGCTCGGGAATGAATATATACGGAATAAATAAATTCCACCCACCTAAGTAAAGAACTGTTACAAATAATGAAGAAATTAATAGATTTAGGTAAGAAGCAAGGTAAAATAAACCGTATTTGATACCTGAATATTCGGTTTGATAACCTGCTACTAATTCCTCTTCTGCTTCTGGTAAATCAAAAGGTAATCTCTCACATTCCGCTAGAGAAGAAATTAGAAAAACTATAAATCCTATAGGTTGACGCCATAGATTCCACCCCCCAAAACCATATTTTGACTGTGCCTCAACTATATCAACTGTACTTAAACTGTTAGATAATCATAGTCGATAATAACATCACTGTTCCTATCGCTATTCCAAAACCGTACATGAGACCTCAGCTTCATACGGCTCCTCTATGGTTACAAATAAATGTAAGGACCAATTCAGTATTATCAGCATTTTTGTAGGTAAATAGAAGAATAAAGATACATCACATAATCCCAAATTAGACCAATGAAATTCCGTCTGCTAGAATAAGAAAAAAGCACTTCCGAATTGATCTCATTCTCATCCTTTAGAATTCAAATTTATCCTTGTTCAGTAATAACTTAATCCTTTAATAAAATACTTGTTACGTCAATAGATATTAAAGAATTAGAGACTAGTGCATTTCATGAATCATGATAAGAATTCTATATGTATGGATGGAAGAAAAAAAATAAAGATTTTTTTATTCATTTTTCTTATTCTATCTATCTATATATTATTTTACTGTATTATTGTATTGTATGTATTCCATTTCTTTTTTTTGTTCCTGTTCTTCTTTCTGAGAAGAAGCTACTCTGAAAAAAAAGGATTAATTCGTTCTTGATAGTCATTCCCTTAATCAGTGAGTAGGAACATACTCTAGATCGGAATTGTGAGGGAGTACTGCTTAATCATTTCTACCAACTTAAAGCCCTTCTTATGATTCCTTTTATGTGGACATACCTCGTTTTTGCTACCTAAGATTATCTCCATTACTAATCTTTTGTGTACCTTAGTGTTTCTAACCGTCCACTAATTTTTTTGATTGATCCCCGGTATGGTAATACATACAAGACAGTAGTAGAAATTCCATACAGTTGATCTTTTGTGCCCGCTTCAAGATATGATAACTAATCAAAGAATCTAATCTTGGGGTAAACTGTTTACACTGCTTATGTTTACTTCCACTTTATTGTTGTACATAGGGAATGAGATTTTGTCTTCTTACAGCGAATTTATAAGCTGTTTTGTTTCACTCATATAACTATCTGGTTTAACTCATCAACCCGAATGATAAATAAAAAGGGGGATATCTATTCAATATGTTCAAACTCTTTTCTTTATTTCGAGTAGAGAAGGGAAAAGTTCATGTTCCAACGAATCGCACGTAGAGATATTGATAACACACATAGAGTTAATGGTATTTCATAACTAATAGATTGAGCAGCAGCCCGTAGACCACCCGAAAAGGAATATTTATTATTCGATCCATATCCTGACATAAGAAGCCCAATAGGAGCAATACTTGAAATGGCGATCCATAAAAAAACACCGATACTTAGGTCGGCTAAAACAAGACGATACCCAAAGGGCATTACTAAATAACTTAGTAGAATTGATATGACCGCTAGAGACGGTCCGACACTAAACAAACGAATATTACCTCTAGATGGGAAAAGGTCCTCTTTAAAAAGTAGTTTGGTCCCATCTGCTATAGCTTGAAGAATTCCCAATGGACCAGCATATTCAGGCCCAATACGTTGTTGTATCGCTGCGGATATTTCTCTTTCTAACCACACAATTACTAGTACCCCTATTATGATTCCTAATATCAGGGGCAAAATGGGGACAAACAGCGATATGAGTCCATAGACTTCTTTTACGGATTCCGAACTAGAAAAAGAATTGATAGTTTGCACTTCTGTCGTATCAATTATCATTTCAACGATCAACTTCTCCCATAATGATATCTATACTACCTAGTATCGTCATGATATCAGCCAATTTCATTCTTTTAACTAATTGGGGAAGAATTTGCAAATTGATGAAACCGGGTGGACGAATTTTCCATCTCCAAGGGAAAACACTATTATCTCCTATCATATAAATTCCTAATTCTCCTTTTGGGGCTTCTACTCTCATATAAAGTTCTTGTTTCGACAATTCAAAATTGGGTGAAGGTTTTTTACTAATGAATCTATATTCAAAATCATTCCATTCAGAATTTTTTGCTCTATCAAAGCGTCGGACTTCCAAATTCTCATAGGGCCCCCCCGGAATCCCTTCTATAGCCTGTTGAATTATTTTTACGGATTCTGTCATTTCACCTATTCGTACTAAATAACGAGCTAATGAATCTCCTTCTTTTTGCCATTGGACTTCCCAATCGAATTCATTGTAACACTCATAATGATCAACTTTACGAAGATCCCATGGTATTCCAGAAGCTCGTAACATTGGTCCTGATAAGCCCCAATTTCTTGCTTCCTCCCCACCAATAATGCCCACTCCTTCAACTCGTTCCAAAAAAATGGGATTCCGCGTAATAAGTTTTTCATATTCAGCAACTCTGGTTAAAAAATAATCGCAGAAATCCAAACATTTATCTATCCAGCCATGAGGTAGATCAGCAGCTACTCCTCCGATACGGAAATAATTATGCATCATTCGCATACCTGTAGAAGCTTCGAATAAATCATATAGTAATTCCCTCTCTCTGAAAATATAGAAAAAGGGAGTCTGTGCACCGATATCCGCCATAAAAGGTCCAAGCCATAACAAATGAGAAGCTATACGACTCAGTTCCAGCATAATTACTCTTATATAGCTCGCTCTTTGAGGTACTTGAACATTTCCCAACTGTTCTGGTGCATTTACCGTTATTGCTTCTGTGAACATAGTAGCTAAATAATCCCAACGTGTTACATAAGGCAGATATTGTATAATTGTTCGGTTTTCTGCTATTTTTTCCATTCCTCTGTGTAAATAGCCCAATATGGGTTCACAGTCAATAACATCTTCACCCTCGAGAGTAACAATCAGTCGAAGAACACCATGCATTGATGGGTGGTGAGGACCCAGATTGACTATCATCAGACCCTTTCTTGTATCCGGTACAGTCATATTTTTTCTTCCCCGATTCATTATTTCCTGAATTTCTCAAAACAAGGTTTATTAAAAGGAAAAATATCATAACTAATAAAAAATTCAAACGAATCTTGAAATTTTGAAATTAATGAGTTTTTGGTTCCCGAATATCCAACTGACCAATTAATTTCTTATAACGTACTCTATTTTTCTTTGACAAATAAGTCAGCAGCCGTTGACGTTTTCCCAAAATTTTTCGTAGACCTCTTTGCGATAAAAAATCTTTTTTGTGCAATTCTAAATGGGAGGTAAGTCTACGTATCTTATTGGTGAAACTGAATACTTGAAATTCAATAGATCCCTTGTTTTCCTCTTTTTCTTCTTGTGGAATAACTGAGATGAATGAATTTTTTATCATAATTTTTTTTTTCATCTTTTTCTTTCTTTTTCATGGATTTTACCGATCGGGAAAAATAATAAATTATTATGCCAATAATTTTAATCTGGTAGAGACAAAAATTTGGATTTATTCATATACCATTTTTTGACTTCATCCAAATCGAATTGAAAATTTGATTAGATAGAAAAGGGTATTTTTGTATTCGCGAAAGAGAATGATTTCTTTGTATATAAATAAATAAAAAGATTCGGCACTGCATATTTCTTCCTAGATCCAGTTGAATGGATATGAATACACTATTAAATCAGTATCATGTACTAGAATGTAACACAATATATGTATACATTTTTTTTGGTTTTTATCTACTAGATATCTCGCATATTATATGACTAGGTAGGAAATATATCATTAAGTAATTCTGAATCGCGGATACATATGTATCCTTGACATACTGAATCGACTCCCATTATTGGTATCAAACCAATAACGATTCATACAAGCTAAATCTTCTAATCGGTAATTGGGCCAAAGAAACAATTTGAATTTACTGAATTTATTTGCATCTGTATTAAGCTGCTTATTCAAAAATTGTCTGTAGTTCTTTATCTTGTTTTCATTGCAAAATGCTGGATTTCTATCCGCAACATTCCAATTACAGGAATTGAAACAAATTAGAATTCTCAATTCTCTACGACGTCTAGGAGATAGAATATTTTCGGGAACAAAAAAATCATAATGATTTTTGTCTCCATTCGCAAGCATATTCTTATATCGTCCAATGTAGCTATTGAAACTTTTCTTATCAACATATCTTTTTTTTAGGTATTTTCCATTAGTTTGGTTCTTATTGATCAATGAAATACCTACGGTTTGATATATAATCAATTTTACACCTCTTTCTAGAAATAGACGAATTGGTTCGATAATCAATATTCCTTTTTTTATCAGTTCTGTAAGAGCTAGATCTTTTTGAATCAGCATCACATCCAGACACATCTCTCCTCTTTGAATCGAGGATATCGCAATTTCCTTTGTATTTATTAGTCTAAGTAGGAGACAATATACCTTGATATTATCAATCATTTGTTGATTCAAGGAGTCATCCCATCTTAATTGAAAAAGGAAATATTTTTTCAAGAAAAGATATAGTTCTGCTTCCTTATTGCTTTTGGATTGTTTTTTCTTTTTACGTTTTTTAATTTCTGATTTCGTGTGATTTTCTTCAACATCTTTTTTTTTGTTTTGTTTTCGTAGATCTGATCTAAGATCTCCTTGGCCTTGTTGTTTAGTTTTTTCTTGGTTGGAATTTTCTAATTCAAGATATTCTTCTTGATTATATGATATATGAGGATTCTTTTTTTGATCTAAGTTAATGTTGTTAGATTGATTACTATTTTCATAGAAATTCAAAAAAAGTAATTGAATTGGTATGATCTGTGGTTTAATCTGATATGCGTTAAAAAGTAGCCCAAATTCTGGGAAGAACCAAGGTTCTGGATTTGATATCTTCTGATATAATCTTTCTTGATTCATTCCCATCCAATCAAAAACAAAAAGTTTTTTTTTTTCAAGTTTTTGATAATTATTAGTTTCAGTATTAGTATTTTTATTAATCTTGGTGTCGATATGCGCATTGATCCAGGCTTCAATATCAATATTCTTTCTAATAGGAAAACAAAGAATTCTAGAATCAAAATATTTTCTATCCATATTTTGATCCATATCAACAATATATCCTTCCTCTAGGTAATCATTAATAACTATAGTTATTAATATATAATATGATTCGGCTTTCATTGTATTGAAATTATATGGAATTTCTTGGTTCCCATTTACTTGTAATGATTCATAAATATATGAGTCCCCCCTAGTCCCATAATTCATATATTCATGTGATAAAAGATCATATCTGTAGTGTTTTTTCAATTTTTCTTTTTGACTTGTCAATGAATCCACTGTATCATAATTACAATTTTGTTTCATGTAATGAATTAATTGGTCTTTTTCTTTTTTATATGAATCCAATTTTATTGAGTCTTGATTTTGAATTATATAACGTTTATTGACTTTATTTCCCCATTTTTGGGGTACTAATCGAGACCATTTCGTCTGAGATAAATTGTATTGATAATGACCCTTTAACCAGTTTTTCCATTCATTTATTCCAGACTTATGAATTCTCTTGTACCTTGATTTGGTATCAAATATTCCTCGTGACACACAATAATCCTTAATTGTATTCCCAAGAAATGGATAAGTTCCGTTATCGTGAAGTACAGATCTCAAGTGATACTTATTAAATAATTGGGTTTGTGATAATATGTAAAATACATATGCTTGAGACAAGGAGGATAAGTTGTAATAAATATTTGAATTATTACTTATTTTAGTAATAGGAATAGTACTATTAATAGTATTAGAAAAGGACTTTTTTATAGTCGAAATAAAGTCCATTGTATTTTGATTTGTTTCATCGTTGTAAATGGTGGATTTATTGATAATTTTTTTTTTTGATTCAAAGAAAAGTTGTATATTGATACTGAAAATATTAATGGTACGTAGGAAGATATTTATGTATATTTTTTCAATGAAAGATTTCATAAAATAATGTGATTTACGTAATAATCGAATGTATTGTCCTTTGAGTATCTGCAAAATATCTTTACGCGATTCCAATCTTTTACCATCACAAATTAGAGCTATTTTTTTATTGTCTTTTGTGATTTGTTCTATTTGATTCCTTGTTGTGAGTGTCCTATCGGCAAAATCTTTCATTTTTTTTTCTATGAATGAATAATTTGTACAATTCATAGATCGAATTTGAATAGTCGATTCACGAGTTATTTTAGTAGGAGTTTTGTAATTTTTTTTCTTTTCATTCGGTTCATATACTTTCACTTTACTTAATTTAAATAAGAAAATTGGGTTTACTTTTTCAAATTCTTTCATTATTCGTTTTAGAATTAAAACTATTGGGAAGATCCATACTGTTTTTTCTTTCCTAACTTTCATAAACCATTTTTTTCTTTCTTTGAAAACTCTTAAAACTCGAAAAAAATTCTTTTTTACTTTTAGAATTTTTTTTTCGAGTTCCTTATAAATAGGTTCAAAAAAAGAAGGTTGTTTTCGGGGAGAACCGAAGGGAAGCTCTGCTTCCATTCCCCAGATTGTTAAAAAACAAAAATTGTCTTTTTTTCTTTTTTTTTTCGTTAGATTGCTATCATGAGATCGTACCTTAGGCTTTCGCCAAGGTTTCAGACAGAAAGGAAATAGAATCTTTATCTGAATACCGTCTGTTAACCAATCCTTTGGAAATTCTGTTTCTGATAATTGAACACCATTATAGGTACATTTAACATGCATTTCCCTATTCCATTCTTTCAAATCCTCGCCCCACTCGGGGAATTGGAATAATAAAATACGGCCGATATTTTTAGCTATTATCAATGAGGGCAATATAATGTATTTTCTAAGAAAGGATTGCATTATTAACATTGAACCCCTTATTGCTTGAGCAAATATAATGGTATCCCAAGTTTCGGATATTGCTATCCGTATCCGTTTATTTTCCTCTTTCTTTTCCTCGTATTTTTTCCCCTTTTCTTTTGTCTCTTCTTCCCATTCGGAAATTCTAAATTCTGGTTCTCTTCTCAACCAATTCCTAAAAATAATATTTCTCATTTCAGATATATCAAAAGAAGAGAAAAAAAATGTTTTGTCTATTCGATCCAAAAAAAGTGCAGAATGCACATTTGCTTGAAACATTTCCCAAATAACTGTTTTACGTCTTTGAGCACGCATGGATCCTTTGATTATATCCCGACGAAAATCGGATTGTTGTGAGTAACGTATTAAAGCTACTTCTTCCACTTCATCATTATTACTAATACTATTAGTAGTAGTAATAGAATTGGTATTTTGATCGTTATCAGTATAAATTATCACACGTTTGGCTTTTCTTGAACGAAGTCCGGGATCTTCCGTCGATTCTTCTTCATTTTCTTCCTCCTCTTCTAAACCATCGGTTAATTTATATGACCATCGAGGAACCTTTTTCAAAATTTCTTCTATTCCAATAGATTTATTTCTAATTGTCGTTTGCTCAGTGAGATCAGTTGTAATTCCATCAATTAGCAATTTAAAAGATTTTCTTTGACTTTCAAAATCAATCGTTTTTTGTTCTGCTAATAAAGACAACAAAGAAAATCTTTTAAAATTCAAACTGTGTGTGGACTCAAAAGAAAATTTGTCTATTGATATTGAGGGTAAAGAATTTCCAATAAAATTCAGTACTGATTCCCCATCAAGTAAATTTTTTTTATGTTCAAATTCTCGGAAATCAGTATACGTATAAAGTATATCATGAATCTTATTTATCCAAAACACATCTTCCGTTCTACTACTGATTAAATCATTCTTTGAATATAATTTTTTTATTGTTCCGCGATATGGTCCATTCAAAAGAGGATCATATGTTTTGTGCAAGCATTTTTGTTCATTTTCATCATTGTACAATCTGGTCCTTTTTTCGAGCATATCTATAACAAGGGATCTCTTTTCTTTTTCTAGAACTTTTATTCGAATTAGTAATTCATTACTCAAGTTGTACTTTTTTTGTTCATTGGTATAAATCCAATAATTATACAGGTCTTCATGGGATAGTTTTTCTGTCATGTACAAAAAAATTTTCCGTTCTAGCATTTCCGAAAAAGTCGATAAACTGGGTGGATATGTAAAAGATATTCTTTTTTTTCCATCACTTGGGCATGTATAAAAAAAATATTGTGAGATTTCATTTCGTACAGCATTTTCAAATCGATCATTTTTTATATATCGCAATGGACGATTCCATCGTTTATAATCGAAAAGAAAATTCACAAGAGGTTTTTTATATATTATATAAGTCTTTTCTTTTTTATCTTCTTTAAGTTTAAGTCTTCCCAATTGCCAATTATCTTGATGGGTATCAAGATAAGAATCCTCATAAACTGAGCTATCTTTATAGCATGTCTCTTTAAAGTGAAAGTCCAATTCATCCTTTGTTTTTTCCTTTCCATTTGCTCGGATCTCTTCCGTTTCATCTATTTTGTCCGGATCCTCCTTTTCTTCCAAATAAAGGGAAGGGTATTCTTCGGTGAATACCTCTTGTTCCTGTTTAGTCTTCCTCGTTTCGGAAGTTGAA